TTTCAGTTATTGAACCTTTTCATTTTACCAAGTTCAATGTTAGTCAGATTAGTCAACATTTATATGTTTCGATGCAACAACCAATTTTTATTTCTAACAAGTAGTTTTGTTGGTTGGTTAATTGGTCACATTTTATTCATGAAATGGGTTGGATTGGTATTAGTCTGGATACAGAAAAAGAATTCTATTAAATCTAATGTACTTATTCGATCTAATAAGTACATTATGTCAGAATTGAGAAATTTTATGTCTCGAATCTTTATTATTTTTTTATTTATTTCCTCAATATACTATTTAGGGAGAACACCCCTGCCTATTTTGATTTTCAATAAAAAACTGTCAGAAATTCAAGAAAGAGGTGAAATTGAAAAAAAAATCAAAATAGGTGTAGAAAGAACTTCCAAAACGAAGGTAACTAAACAAGAACAAAAAAAATCCAACGCAGAATATCTTTCTGCTTCTCTTTTTTCGAAGGAAAGAGAGAATTCGTACAAAATCGATGAAAGAGAGGGAAAAGATATCTTTCGATTGGAAAAACCTCTTCTAAGGATTATTTTTGATTATAAACGATTCCATCGTCCCTTGCGATATATAAAAAATGATCGATTTGAAAATGCTGTAAGAAATGAAATGTCACAATTCTTTTTTCATATATGTGAAAGTGATGCAAAAGAAAGAATATCTTTTACGTATCCATCTAGTTTATCAACTTTTCTTGAAATGATACAAAGAAAGACGTCTCTCTTCACAACAGAAAAATTATCCTATGATGAATTGGATAATCATTGGAGTTCTATTAATGAACAAAAAAGAAACAACCTAAGTAATGAATTTCTAAATAGGGCCGAAGCCCTAGATAAGGAATGTTTTACTTTGGGTGTACTCGAAAAAAAGATTAGATTATGTAATGATGAGACTAAAAAATACTTACCTAAAATATATGATCCTTTCTTGAACGGACCCTATCGCGGACGAATCAAAAAAAGTTTTTTATTCTCAATCAAGAATAAAACTTACACAAAAAACTACATTTGGATAAATAAGATTCACGCCATCCTTCTTAATATTAATACTGATTATCCAGACTTTGAAGAGAAAATAGATAGCTTTGATAAAAAATCATTATCAAATGAAATTCCTTTTTTTTTTAACTTGATCAGTCAATTTTCTGGAAAATCCGTATCCAATTTGAATTTTAAAGGACTTTATTTATTTCGAGAACATGAAAAGATGGATTCCGAAGCTAAAAAAAAAAAACTGAAATTTTTATTCGACGCAATTCTAACTGATACGAACGATAAAACAATTAGAAATAGAAAAAAATGTATTGGAATAAAAGAAAGCAGTAAAAAAATTCCTCGATGGTCATACAAATTAATTGACGAGATAGAACACCTGGAAAGCAATGGTGAAACAGCAAATTTTGAGATTCGTTCAAGAAAAGCAAAACGTGTAGTAATTTATACTGATGACTCAGAGAATGCCGATGCTTATACGGATACCAAGGATACTGATAATTCTGATGACAAAGATGAATTTGCTTTAATACGTTATTCACAACAACCGGATTTTAGGCGAGACATAATCAAAGGATCTAGACGCGCTCAAAGACGTAAAACTGTTAATTGGAAAATCTTTCAAGCAAGTGCACATTCTCCTCTTTTTTTGGACAAAATGGACAAACCCTCTTTTTTTTCTTTTGATATTTTCGAACCAATGAAAATATTTTTTCTAAATTGGATGTGGAAAAAGAAAACTAAAGAATTGAAAATGTCGGATTATACAGAGGAAAAGAAAAAAGAGATTAAGAAAAAAGAGGAAGAAAAGCGTATAGAAATAGCAGAAGCCTGGGATAGCATTCAATATGCTCAAGTAATAAGAGGTTTTTTATTAGTAACCCAATCGATTATTAGAAAATATATTCTATTACCCTCATTGATAATAACTAAAAATATCGTTCGTATACTATTATTTCAATCTCCCGAATGGTCAGAAGATTTAAAGGATTGGAATAGAGAAATGTATATTAAATGCACCTATAATGGCGTTCAATTATCCGAAACAGAATTTCCGAAAAACTGGCTAACTGAGGGTATTCAAATAAAGGTCCTTTTTCCTTTTCGTCTGAAACCTTGGCACAGATACAGATCTAAGCTACGATCCCCTCAAAAGGAAAAGGATCCAATGAAAAAAAAAGTTAAAAAAATGGATTTCTTCTTTTTAACAGTTTTCGGAATGGAAGTAGAATTTCCCTTTTCTTCTTTTCCCCGAAACCGACGTTCGTTTTTTGATCCCATTTTTAAAGAACTTAAAAAAAAAATCAAAATTTGGAAAAAGAGTTTTTTTCTAATTCTAAAAGTATTAAACGAAAGAACAAATTTTTTTCTAAATATCACAAAAGAAACAGCACAATGGATCATCCAAAGTATTCGCAAAAGGATTCTATTTCTAAAAGAAAAAATAAAAAAACTATCATTATCAAATCTTTTATTTATATTTGGATTGAGAAAAATATATGAATTCAATGAAATTCAAAAAGATTCAACAAAAAGTAAGAGTAATCCAATGATTTACGAATCCACCATTCCAATTCAATCTAGTAATTGGAGAGACTGTTCATTGACAGAAAAAAAAATAAAAGATCTAAATGATAGAACAAAGAAAATCATAAAACAAATAGAAAAATTTAAAAAAGACAAGAAAAAAGGTTCAGAGAGAAATATTTGTTCTAAGAAAACAACTTATGATGATAAAAGATTAGAATTAAAAAAAAATATTTGGCAGATATTACAAAAAAGAAATGTTCGATTAGCCCGCAAATCACATTATTTTTTAAAATTTTTCATAGAAAGGGTATATATAGATATATTTCTATGTATCATTAATATTCCTAGAATCAATGTACAACTTTTTCTTGAATCAACAAAAAAAATTCTTAATAAATACATTTACAATAATGAAGCAAATGAAGAAAGAAAAAGAAGTGATAAAAAAAATCAAAGTCTAATTCACTTTATTTCTACTATAAAAAAATCAATTTGGAATATTAGGAATACGAATTCACAGAATTTTTGTGACGTATCCTCTTTGTCACAAGCATATGTATTTTACAAATTATCACAAACCAAAATTATTAACTTATATAAGTATAAGTATAAATTAAGATCCGTTTTTGAATATCATGAAACACCTCTTTTTCTTAAGAATGAAATAAAAGATTCTTTTTTTGGAGTACAAGGAATATCTCATTCCAAATTAAAACAACATAAGAGCGATCCCAATTCTATAATAAATCAATGGACAAATTGGTTAAAAGGTCATTATCAATACGATTTATCTCCGAACGGATGGTCTAGATTAGTATCCAAAAAATGGCGAAATAAAATGAATGAACACCGTGTGGCTCAAAATAAAGATTTAACAAAATATCATTCATATGAAAAAAGTGGATTAATTCTTTACAAAAAACAAGAAATAGACTCATTAACAAATAAAAAAAAAAAAATGAAAAAAAAATATGGGTATGATCTTTTATCATATAAATCTATTAATTATGCAGATAAGAAGGACTCATATATTTATGGATATAGATCGTCATTCCAAGCAAATAATAACCAAGCGATTTCTTATAATTCCAAGACGCGTAAAAAAAAAAAATTGGATATGACGGATGATATTCCTATCAAGAATTATATAGTAGAAGATTCTATTCTAGATATGGAAAAAAATCTGGATAGAAAGTGTTTTGATTGGAAAATTCTTCATTTTTGTCTTAGAAATAAAGTGAATTTTGAGGGTTCGATCGATACCGATTATTATTTTACGCTTCATCAAGAAATCAACCCATCCAATCAAAAAAAAAACCTTTTTGATTGGATGGGAATGAATGTAGAAATACTAAATCGTTCTATAGCGAATCGGGAATTTTTTTTCTTCTCAAAAATTTTTATATTTTATAATGCATATACCAGTAACCCATGGATCATACCAATCAAATTCCTTTTTTTCAATTTTAATGTAAATAAAAAAGGTAGCGAAAAGAAAAACATCACGGAAAAGAAAAAAATAGATATTTTTAGACGATGGAAAAAAAAAAAATATCTTGAATTTGAGTTAGAGACTCAAAATAAAGGAAAAACAGAATATGCAAGTCTACTAAATCTTGAAGCATCCCTTTCAAAGAAAGAAAAAGATGTTAAAGAAGATTATGCAGGATCCGACCTAAAAAAGGGTGTAAACAAAAATAGATACACGAACAACATCGAAGCAGAACTTAATTACTTCCTAAGAAGGTATTTGCTTTTTCAATTGAACTGGCGCGATTGCTTAAATGAAAGAATAATGAATAATATCCAAGTATATTGTCTCCTGCTTAGACTAAAAAATCTAAAAGAAATTGCTATAGCCTCTATTCAAAGAGGAGAACTAAGTCTAGATATTATGAAAATTAAGAATCAGAAGGATTTCACTCTTACAGAATTGAATAAAAATACGGAATTGATGAAAAAAGGAATATGGAGTATCGAACCAATTCGTCTGTCTAGAAAAAACCATGAACAATTTAATATGTATCAAACCATAGGCCTTTCGTTGATTCATAAGAGAAAGCACAAAATTAATCAAAGATACCGAGAAAAAAGCTACGTTGATAAGAAAAATTTGGATAAATCCATTAAGAAATCCATTACAAGAACAAGAGATCAAAAGCTGACTGAAAATACAGAAAAAAATCATTATGATTTGCTTGTTCCTGAAAATATTTTATCCGCTAGACGTCGTAGAGAATTGAGAATTCTAATTTGCTTCAATCCTAGGAATAGAAATAGTGTACATAGAAATACGTCATTTTACAATGAGAATAAAGTGAATAATTGCTGTCAAGTTTTGGCTACAAGTAAAGATCTTGATAGAGATAAAAAAAAACTAATTAATTTAAAGTTAGTTCTTTGGCCAAATTATCGATTAGAAGATTTAGCTTGTATGAATCGCTATTGGTTTGATACCAATAATGGCAGCCGTTTCAGTATGGTAAGGATCCATATGTATCCACGATTGAAAATTCGTTAATCTACATTTTTTCTTTTTTTTTTTTTTCTATTTCTCGTAACATATCTGGTATGCGAAAACAAATAGATGCACATACGCATTGTCTTACCCTCTATTCTGAGACACGATACTATATCAAGGATATATCCTATCCATTAGAAATCAACAAAATCCTCTTATTTGAAGTCTACAATTTTGCTTTTGTTAATGCATAAATATAGATATAGATAGTATTTTTTGTATACCTATTTGAATTGGGTTGATTAATCAAAATTGATTTGAAAAATAAAATCAGGAACTCTTAAGAAAATTAAGATTATTGTATATACCAAATTGAAAATGAGTGTCATTATTATTACTGATCAATAAAAATATCTAGACTCTATAAAAAAAAAGGGGGGGGAAAGACAAGCTTTCATTTTTTTATGGTAAAAAAATCATTTATACCCGTTATTTCACAAGAAAAAAAAGAAGAAAACCCGGGATCGATTGAATTTCAAGTATTCAATTTCACCAATAAGATACGGAGACTTACTTCACATTTGGAATTGCACAGAAAAGACTATTTATCTCAAAGGGGCTTACGTAAAATTCTGGGAAAACGAAAACGACTCCTGTCTTATTTGTCAAAGAAAAATAGAATACGTTATAAAAATTTAATTAATCAGTTGGATATTCGGGAGCCACAAACTAATTAATTTGAAAAGTCGTTTTGAATTATTCGATTTATTAGATCTTGAATTTTGATGAACTCATTTTTGTTTTAAGCAATTCATGGAAGAATGAATCGAGGAAAAACCTATGAATGTCCCAGCTACAAGAAAAGACCTCATGATAGTCAATATGGGTCCTCACCATCCATCAATGCATGGTGTTCTTCGACTTATTGTTACTCTAGATGGTGAGGATGTTATTGATTGTGAACCAATATTGGGTTATTTACATAGAGGGATGGAAAAAATTGCAGAAAATCGAACAATTGTACAATATCTGCCTTATGTAACACGTTGGGATTATTTAGCTACTATGTTCACAGAAGCAATAACCGTAAATGGACCGGAACAGTTAGGAAATATTCAAGTACCTAAAAGAGCCAGCTATATTCGAGTAATTATGTTGGAGTTGAGTCGTATAGCTTCTCACCTACTATGGCTGGGACCTTTTATGGCAGATATTGGTGCACAAACCCCTTTCTTCTATATTTTCAGAGAAAGAGAATTAATATATGATCTATTCGAAGCTGCCACAGGTATGAGAATGATGCATAATTTTTTTCGTATCGGAGGGGTAGCGGCTGATCTACCTTATGGCTGGATAGATAAATGTTTGGATTTTTGCGATTATTTTTTAACAAGGGTTGTTGAATATCAACAACTTATTACGCAAAATCCTATTTTTTTAGAACGGGTTGAGGGAGTAGGCATTGTTGGTGGAGAGGAAGTAATAAATTGGGGTTTATCAGGACCAATGCTTCGGGCTTCCGGAATACAATGGGATCTACGTAAAGTTGATCATTATGAATGTTACGAGGAATTTGATTGGGAAGTTCAATGGCAAAAAGAAGGAGATTCATTAGCTCGTTATTTAGTACGAATTGGTGAAATGGTCGAATCCATAAAAATTATTCAACAGGCTCTGGAAGGAATTCCGGGAGGGCCATATGAGAATTTAGAAATCCGCTGCTTTGATAGAGAAAAGGATCCAGAATGGAATGATTTTGAATATCGATTCATTAGTAAAAAGCCGTCTCCGACTTTTGAATTACCGAAACAAGAACTTTATGTGAGAGTTGAAGCCCCAAAGGGAGAATTAGGAATTTTTCTAATAGGGGATCAGAATGGTTTTCCTTGGAGATGGAAAATTCGTCCCCCGGGTTTTATCAATTTGCAAATTCTTCCTCAGTTAGTTAAAAGAATGAAATTGGCTGATATTATGACAATACTAGGTAGCATAGATATCATTATGGGAGAAGTTGATCGTTGAAATGATAATTGATACAACAGAAGTACAAGATATCAATTCTTTTTCCAAATTGGAATCTTTAAAAGAGGTCTATGGGATTATATGGATACTTGTCCCTATTTTGACTCTTGTATTGGGAATCACAATAGGTGTACTAGTGATTGTATGGTTAGAAAGAGAAATATCGGCAGGGATACAACAGCGTATTGGACCTGAATACGCCGGTCCTTTGGGAGTTCTTCAAGCTCTAGCAGATGGAACAAAATTACTCTTCAAGGAGAATCTTATTCCATCTAGGGGAGATATTCGTTTATTCAATATTGGACCATCCATATCAGTCATATCAATTCTAGTAAGCTATTCAGTAATTCCTTTTGGCTATAACTTTGTTTTAGCTGATCTCAATATCGGTGTTTTTTTATGGATTGCTATTTCGAGTATTGCTCCCATTGGACTTCTTATGTCAGGATATGGGTCAAATAATAAATATTCCTTTTTGGGTGGTCTACGGGCTGCTGCTCAATCGATTAGTTATGAAATACCATTAACTCTATGTGTGTTATCAATATCTCTACGTGTGATTCGTTGAGACAGAAACTTTTCCATGCTCCTTTCTTTTCGTCTTGATTTCTTTTCTTCTTTATAGGAAATTTAAGGGAAAGGGGTAGAAAAAATGGAATAGATATCCTGATTTTTGGATTTTCATTATTTTTATTCGGAATTCGGATTGATGAACTAAATGAGATAGTTATATGAGTGAAATAAAACAGCTTCTATATTATTCATTGATTTAATATTCTAATATTCTATAATATTCTCTAATTTAAATTATGAATTTAATGAAATTGAAATTCAATATATTTCGAATATTTAGTAATAAAATTAAATAAAATAGAAAATAGATATATATTTATAGATATATATTTGTATTTTGAATATATAATATTTAAATATTTAAGAATATAATAAAATATTTAATATTAATATAAAATTATTTAAAATTCTTAATATTAATATACTATGATTTGAATTTCATTTGAATCTGCAGTAAAAATATTGAGTCTCATTTTCTATGTATAAGAATTAAGTGGAAAAAAAAATTATAAGCGGAAGACAACGTTTACCCCAAAATTGGTTGATTAGTCATCCTGTTTTGAAGCGGGCTCAAAAGACCAACCTTATTGAGTTTTCACTATCGTTTGTATGAATTACCATACATGTATTACCATAAGGGAAGATTGATAAAAAATGCGTGGATGGTTAGAAACACCAAGATACACAAAGGATTAGTAATGGAGATTATGTAAATTCTCAAAAAGAGCATTTCTGCATAATATAAAAAGAATACAAATTGGGGCTTTAAGTTCGTAGAAAAAATAAGGCAGTACTCCCCACAATTCCGATCTAGAGTATGCTCCTATCCACTGATTAAATAAATAACTATCAGAAACGAAATAATCCTTTAATTTTTTTTAAGTCCCTTTTTGTTTTGCACATAAAAAAAAGAAGAATAGGAACGAAAAAAAAAAAAAAAGAATAGAATACAATAATAAAAAAAAAAAAAAGAGGGATCCCTTTGGATTCTTTCTTATATACATATTCATCGAAATACAATTTATGTCATAATTCATAAACTAGTGTCTAATTTTTTCACGTAATCGAAAACGACGGGTTATTGAGAATTCTAAAGGAGTATTTTATTGAATTGAAGAATTCAATTATTACTCAACAAATTCAAATTATTAAGGGATGAGATCAATTCAGAAGTACCTTTTTTTGTATTTATTATTATAACAGACAGAATTCAATTGGTCTAATTTAGGACCGTCCAATGGATTTGAATCCTATCTATCCTAGGGATATATCAAGATAAATAACCGGCCCGGTCCCTTAGATTTATTTATGGCCTTCGAGGAGCCGTATGAGGTGAAAATCTCATGTACGGTTCTGTAATAGCGATGGGAACAGTAATGTTATCACCGACTAGGATTATCTAACAGTTTAAGTACAGTTGATATAGTTGACGCGCAATCAAAATATGGTTTTTGGGGATGGAATTTATGGCGTCAACCTATAGGTTTTATCATTTTTCTAATTTCTTCCCTAGCGGAATGTGAAAGATTACCTTTTGATTTACCAGAAGCAGAAGAAGAATTAGTAGCAGGTTATCAAACCGAATATTCGGGTATCAAATTTGGTTTATTTTACGTTGCTTCCTATTTAAACTTATTAGTTTCTTCATTATTTGTAACAGTTCTTTACTTGGGCGGTTGGAATATCTCTATTCCGTACATATTTGTTTCTGAGCTTTTTGAAATAAATAAAACATGTGGAGTTTTTGGAACTACAATTGGTATCTTTATTACATTAGCTAAAACTTATTTGTTCTTGTTCCTTTCTATCACAACAAGATGGACTTTGCCTAGGCTAAGAATGGATCAATTATTAAATCTTGGATGGAAATTTCTTTTACCTATTTCTCTGGGTAATCTATTATTAACAACTTCGTTTCGACTATTTTCACTGTAAAAGATTGATATTCTATATTCATAACTTGTCTCAAACAAGAGAAAGAAACAAAACAAAAATATTCATAGATATTCACGATATGTTCCTTATGGTAACTGGGTTCATGAATTATGGTCAACAAACAGTACGAGCTGCAAGGTACATTGGTCAAAGTTTCATGATTACCTTAGCCCACGCAAATCGTTTACCTATAACTATTCAATATCCTTATGAAAAATTAATAACATCGGAACGTTTCCGCGGTCGAATCCATTTTGAATTTGATAAGTGCATTGCTTGTGAAGTATGTGTTCGTGTATGTCCTATAGATCTACCCGTTGTTGATTGGAAACTGGAAACTGATATTCGAAAGAAACGATTGCTTAATTACAGTATTGATTTCGGGATCTGTATATTTTGTGGTAACTGCGTTGAGTATTGTCCAACAAATTGTTTATCAATGACCGAAGAATATGAACTTTCGACTTATGATCGTCACGAATTGAATTATAATCAAATTGCTTTGGGCCGTTTACCAATGTCAGTAATTGATGATTATACAATTCGAACAATTCAATTTAAATAAAATTCTTTATTAGATTTATATTTATATAATTTTATTAATATAGTTTCTAGTTTCGAAATAGTTTCGAATACTCGTTCGTATAAAGAATTAGATTAGTCCTATAACTGTACCTAGATGAATTCACACTCCTTAGGATTTAATTCAATTAGGAATTTAGTATATAAAATTTTTTCCTGGTCGTATCAATAAGGTCATGAAATTTCAATTTATTTATCTTTTATTTTACATCTAATGGATTTACCTGAACCGATACATGATTTTCTTTTAATCTTTCTGGGATCAGGTCTTGTATTAGGAAGTCTAGGAGTAGTATTATTTACCAACCCAATTTTTTCTGCCTTTTCGTTGGGACTGGTTCTTGTTTGTATATCTTTATTCTATATTTTATCAAACTCCCATTTTGTAGCTGCAGCACAGCTACTTATTTACGTAGGAGCTATAAACGTTTTAATCATATTTGCTGTGATGTTCATAAATGGTTCAGAATATTACCAAGATTTTCATCTTTGGACCGTTGGGGATGGAGTTACTTTGCTGGTTTGTACAAGTATTTTTGTTTCACTAATAACTACTATTCCAGATATATCATGGTACGGGATTATTTGGACTACAAGATCAAATCAGATTATAGAGCAAGATTTGATAAATAATAGTCAACAAATTGGAATTCATTTATCAACAGATTTTTTTCTTCCATTTGAACTCATTTCAATAATTCTTTTAGCTGCTTTGATAGGTGCAATTGTCGTGGCTCGCCAGTAAGAATAGAACTCGTAATATCAATCTAAATTCCATTTTGTTCTATTGATTTTTTTTTCCATTTCCTTTGAATTTTACATGTGAATGGGAAAGTGAAAGATTATTTATGTTTAATTTTATTATTTGACTTATTACCAATATCTTCTTTTGGTCTGTACTTGTTATATTCTCTAGTCAATCGAATCTGTTGAAGTGTTGTTCATATTGAAATGAATCGAAATTGATAAGGAGTTGGTCAATGATGCTCGAACATGTACTTGTTTTGAGTGCCTATTTATTTTCTATCGGTATCTATGGATTGATCACAAGCCGAAATATGGTTAGAGCCCTTATGTGTCTTGAACTTATACTGAATGCGGTTAATATAAATTTCGTAGCTTTTTCTGATTTTTTTGATAGTCGCCAATTAAAAGGAAATATTTTTTCCATTTTTGTTATAGCTATCGCAGCCGCTGAAGCAGCTATTGGACCGGCTATTGTTTCGTCAATTTATCGTAACACAAAATCAACTCGTATCAATCAATCGAATTTGTTGAATAAATAGTGAATAAAATAGTGAATAAGAATAAATAGTATTAATCAGAAAAATTCGAATTTCAAATATTGAAATTCGAATATTTATCAATTCAAATTCGCATGTATGATAACATATGATTATGTTTGCGAAAACGTAATAAATCAAAGTATCTTGGCCCTCTGTTATGAATTGATCCAGAGGTAGATTGATTAGAAAAATTCTGGTAAATCATTGATTCATCTGGTGTTGAAATATATGATATGATTCATTTACAAGTTTACTAGATCGAAAATAGCTAATGTTCAAAAATTAATAGAGCCAATGTCTCATTCAGTAAAGATTTATGATACATGTATAGGATGTACTCAATGTGTCCGAGCCTGCCCCACAGATGTATTAGAAATGATACCTTGGGACGGATGTAAAGCTAAGCAAATAGCTTCTGCTCCAAGAACAGAGGACTGTGTTGGTTGTAAGAGGTGTGAATCCGCCTGTCCGACAGATTTCTTGAGTGTTCGAGTTTATTTATGGCATGAAACAACTCGAAGCATGGGTCTAGCTTATTGATACGTTTCAAAAAACCACATACGAATACCATTTTTTTACTGACAAAAACCCGTGCTCAAAGTGGGAAAGATTTTTTTTTTCATTTTGAGCACGGGTTTTTCTGGCCCAAGTGTATCTTATTTTTACCACGAATTTTTTTCCTTGGTTAACAATAGTTGTAGTTTTCCCAATATCCGCGGGTTCCTTAATCTTCTTATTTCCCCATAGAGGAAATAAGGTAATTAGGTGGTATACTATTTTTATATGCTTAATGAATCTCCTTATAACAACCTATGCATTCTGTTATCATTTCCAATTGGACGATCCATTAATCCAATTGACGGAGAATTATAAATGGATCCAATTTTTTGATTTTTATTGGAGATTCGGAATAGATGGACTCTCTATAGGCCCTATTTTACTGACGGGATTTATCACCACTTTAGCTACTTTAGCGGCTCAACCGGTTACTCGGGAATCCCGATTATTCCATTTCCTGATGTTAGCAATGTATAGCGGTCAAATAGGATCATTTTCTTCTCGAGACATTTTACTTTTTTTCATGATGTGGGAATT